AGAACTATGTACAAAAAAATAGGAGAATATCCTCGGGTTTTGAAGGAATTGCAGGGATAGGAATTCAAAAAAGGATCGATTTGATCCAGGTCATAATCTATATTGGATTCCCAAATTTATTAATAGAAGGACGAACACGAGGAATCGAAGAATTACAGATAAATGTACAAAAAGAGTTTCATTCTGTGAATAGGAGACTCAACATTGCTATCACAAGAGTTGAAAAGCCTTACGGACAACCTAATATTCTTGCAGAATATATAGCTTTACAATTAAAAAATAGAGTTTCGTTTCGAAAAGCAATGAAAAAAGCTATTGAATTAACTGAACAAACGGATACAAAAGGAATTCAAGTACAAATCGCAGGTCGCATCGACGGAAAAGAAATTGCACGTGTCGAATGGATCAGAGAGGGCAGAGTTCCCCTACAAACAATTCGCGCTAAAATTGATCATTGTTCCTATACAATTCGAACTATTTATGGAGTATTAGGCATAAAAATTTGGATATTTGTAGACGAAGAATAATGGGATTGTATTTGTATTTACCTTGCCATTCTGTCTAGTGATAGAACAAAAAATGACAAACTCTTTCATTCTTTTTTCCTTAAATCAAACAAAAGCGGACAATTGCATTCTAATTCTATAAGGTTAAATAAAAATTCGATTGACCATTTGGTAGAATTGCTATGCTTAGTGTGTGACTCGTTCATTTTTTCTTTAGAGTTCATAATTGGGATTCAAAAAAAAAAGACAGACTGAGCCCACTATGAATAACTATATAAACTAATAACCAACTTATTGCTTCGTATTGTCGAGATCTCAAGAAACAGTCACTATATGACTAGCTTGATCATATAGTTGTAGCAACTGAAATTTTTCATAAAAAAGAAATCAGATTATGGATTATGAAAGAAAAATCAAGGGATGTGGATAAATGGAAGGATGATAGAAAGAGAGAAGAAAAATATCAATGATATATGATTCCAATATGTATGTATGGTCTATGAATCATCTAAAAAAAGGCAGTGTTATAAAGCATCAACACGTATATAAAATAAAGAGCTTCGAGTTAATAGAAACTGAGGATATTGACTTGGAACGAATTTTTGGGGGAGCTCCATTGCAGAGTTCAGGCCTAGCCATTAATGGAGAAGCTATGGGAACGACGGAAACCCTGACTGCATAGGATTCTATTGAATGAAAAGGAATCCTAATGATTCATTGGGTGGGATGGCGGAACGAACCAAGAGCAAATTGATTTCTTCTGAGAAGTCATGAATTGCCCCTACGAATGAAGCAGGAAAGAGTCAATATTCGCCCGCGAACCCTTTATTTTTATTTATTGGATTCCCATATTTTAGACTGATTTGATAGGGGTAAAATTCAAATAAGGATTCATTATAAAAAAAGCATTATATCTATAAATTTGCTCTTTCTATAAATATAGATAGTATCTTCTATACACAGCTTCCTATGTAAAAATGGAATATTAAATAAATCCCATTTCTTAATGTATTATTTATTAAATATATGTGTATCTGTAATATTATCGAATCATTTCATTCGCGAGGAGCTGGATGAGAAGAAACTCTCATGTCCGGTTCTGCAGTAGAGATGGAATTAAGAAACAACCATCAACTATAACCCGAAAAAAACCAGATTTCGTAAACAACATAGAGGAAGAATGAAAGGAATATCTTGTCGAGGGAATCATATTTCTTTTGGTAGATACGCTCTTCAGGCACTTGAACCCGCTTGGATCACAGCTAGACAAATAGAAGCAGGGCGAAGAGCAATGACACGATATGCACGCCGTGGTGGAAAAATATGGGTACGTATATTTCCCGACAAACCCGTGACAATAAGACCTACGGAAACACGTATGGGTTCGGGTAAGGGATCCCCCGAATATTGGGTATCTGTTGTTAAACCTGGTCGAATACTTTATGAAATGGGTGGAGTATCAGAAACTGTAGCCAGAGCAGCTATTAAAATAGCTGCGTGCAAAATGCCTATACGAACTCAATTTGTTATTTCAGAATAGGACTGTAGAACTAAACAAAAAAGAAAAAGGATATTTGGGATAAAAAAACAACCACAAGTTTATTTATTTCTGGACAGACAATATTTCTTTTTTTTCCTTCATCTTTTGCATTGAAATAGCCGATTAAAATAAAAATGATATGATTCAACCCCAGACCCTTTTGAACGTAGCGGATAACAGCGGAGCTCGAAAATTAATGTGTATTCGAATCCTAGGAGCCGGTAATCACCGATATGCTCATATTGGTGATGTTATTGTTGCTGTAATCAAAGAAGCAGTGCCCAATATGCCTCTAGAAAGATCAGAAGTAATTAGAGCTGTAATTGTACGTACATGTAAAGAACTCAAACGTAACAATGGTATGATAATACGATATGATGACAATGCGGCGGTTGTCATTGATCAAGAAGGAAATCCAAAAGGAACTCGAGTTTTTGGTGCGATCGCTCGGGAATTGAGACAGTTGAATTTTACTAAAATAGTTTCACTGGCCCCCGAGGTATTATAAATACTAATGAATGAGACTCTGATATAGTACGGTATCTGAAATGGAGCAAAGCAATTAGTAGATTGTGTCTCACGCATATACTTTGAATATTTCATAAAAAAAAAAAAAGAAACATGTTGATTATATCAAAATAAAGAGGCACCAATAATTATAGTGAGTCATGGGTAGGGACACTATTGCTGATATAATAACTTCTATAAGAAACGCTGACATGGATAAAAAAGGAACAGTTCGAATAGCATCCACAAATATTACCGAAAACATTGTTAAAATACTTTTACGAGAAGGTTTTATTGAAAACGTTCGGAAACATCAGGAGGGTAACAAATATTTCTTGGTTTCAACCCTACGACATAGAAGGACTAAGAAAGGAGGATATAAAACTATTTTAAAACGTATCAGCCGACCCGGTCTACGAATCTACTCCAACTATCAAAAAATTCCTAAAATTTTAGGTGGAATGGGCATTGTAATTCTTTCTACTTCTCGAGGTATAATGACAGATCGAGAAGCTCGACTAGAAAAAATGGGAGGAGAAATTTTGTTATATATATGGTGATCCTCCTCTTCTGGTATCCTAATTTTATCTCTAACTTCCTATTTGTGAAATAGAGAGGAAGAGTAGGTTATATAACTCTTCCTCCATTAGTTGATACTTCAAGGGGGTTATCGAGAATGAAAGAACAAAAATTGATTCATGAGGGTTTAATTACTGAATCACTTCCCAACGGTATGTTCCGGGTTCGTTTAGATAATGAGGATCTAATTCTAGGTTATGTTTCAGGGAGGATCCGACGGAGTTTTATACGGATACTCCCAGGGGATAGAGTCAAAATCGAAGTAAGTCGCTATGATTCAACCAAGGGGCGTATAATTTATAGACTTCGTAACAAAGATTCGAATGATTAGGTGTTTTTTTAAGTATTCCTTTCACGGGGATACAATTCGAAGTTAAAAAATGCAAGAAACTTATTTTCTTCCAAGGAGTAGATTCAGAATTAAGATAAGGAATGAGAAATATGAAAATAAGGGCTTCTGTTCGTAAAATTTGTGAAAAATGTCGACTGATCCGTAGACGCGGACGAATTATAGTGATTTGTTCCAATCCGAGACATAAACAGAGACAGGGGTAATCCCCCTAAAAGAACTTTCTAAAAGAATAAACCATGTTAAAGTAAAAATAAAGGATCCGTTTAAACATGAAATGGATATCTCCGTATCTTTCTGTTTATTTCTGACTCATATTTATGAGATGATAAAATATGACAAAATCTATACAAAGAATTGGTTCACGTAGGAATGGGCGTATTGATTCACGTAAGAATGGACGTAGAATACCAAAAGGAGTTATTCATGTGCAAGCAAGTTTCAATAATACCATTGTAACTGTTACAGATGTGCGTGGTCGGGTGGTTTCTTGGGCCTCCGCGGGTACTTCTGGATTCAAGGGCACAAGAAGAGGAACACCCTATGCTGCTCAAGCAGCTACAATAAATGCTATTCGTACGGTTATGGACCAGGGTATGCAACGAGCAGAAGTTATGATAAAAGGTCCTGGTCTCGGAAGAGATGCAGCATTACGAGCCATTCGTAGAAGTGGTATACTATTAAGTTTCGTACGCGATGTAACACCTATGCCACATAATGGATGTCGACCTCCTAAAAAAAGACGTGTGTAGAATTAAGAATTAAACAAATTTCAAGAGAAATAAATGATTCAATGATCTGATCAAATTAGAATAAATATTAGTATGGTTCGAGAGGAAGTAGCAGGACTCACTCGAACACTACAGTGGAAGTGTGTTGAATCGAGAGTAGATAGTAAGCGTCTTTATTATGGTCGTTTCATTCTGTCCCCACTTATGAAAGGTCAAGCCGATACCATAGGTATTGCCATGCGAAGGGCTTTACTTGGAGAAATCGAGGGAACATGTATCACGTGTGCAAAATCTGAAAAGATACCGCATGAATATTCTACAATAGTAGGTATTGAAGAATCCATACATGAAATTTTAATAAATTTGAAAGAAATTGTATTGAGAAGTAATCTGTATGGAGTTAGAGACGCATCCATTTGCGTTAGGGGTCCTAAATATGTAACCGCTCAAGATATCATCTCACCACCTTCTGTGGAAATAGTTGACACAACACAGCATATAGCTAACCTGACAGAACCAATTGATTTGTGTATTGGGTTACAAATCAAGAGGGATCGCGGATATCGTACAAAATCCACAAATAACTTTCAAGATGGAAGTTATCCCATAGATGCTGTATTCATGCCTGTTCGAAACGCGAATCATAGTATTCATTCTTATGGTAATGGGAATAAAAAACAAGAAATACTTTTTCTCGAAATATGGACGAATGGAAGTTTAACCCCTAAAGAAGCACTTTATGAAGCTTCTCGTAATTTGATTGATTTATTTATTCCTTTTCTGCATGC